TCGCTTGGGCTGCTTTAATGGTAGTCTTTACATTTTCCCTTTCACTCGTAGTGTGGGGAAGAAGTGGACTTTAGAAGTACTACTAATTGAGTTGAGGAATCAAACTGTATCAATTGTTTTATAGATCGTTCTGCAACGCGTTTTGAACTATTTAAAATCAAAATATCTTAATTTCCAATTCCATTGGAGTCCAATGGAGTAATGTATGATAGGAATCATACTCTTTCAATCAAAGAACTATTTCAATGATTCCCATGTTTGTATTTCGAAAGGAAAGGGATCCAGATGATTGGAAATTTTTTCCAATCTAATTCTTCTGAAATTTTCTATTTCAATTATTTCAATTAAGGGGCTCTTACTATCCTTATAGATTAGATGGATACTGAGGAAGACCAGACCTTTTTTTGATCCCTCTTTACTCTTCAAAGAAGAAGTTGTTTTGTTAAGTGTATACGCACTTTCTATGAGAAATGATATAGACATAGTGGTTGTCTAACGAGAGACTATGCAATAATAAGATCTTGCCTCGGGCGAGGCACATATTGCGCATTTACCGCTGGGTTTCTAATTTTAGAAAGGAGATTTTTTCTTTATCGACTTATTTCATATCATGGTTCGGGCGTTAAAAATCGGTGAGGTTTACTCTTCCTTTTCGAAATCCGAAGAAGTGCCCGTGGGCCTCCTGTCAATAGTTTGTCAATAGTTAAATCAATTATTTCTTCGGAATACTAAAAAAAAGATTACTACGCGATTTTAGTAATCTATATGCCCATATCGTTTTTCAATCATTGATTCTTTCCATAAATACCGATATTCAGATTGGAAATCATAAAAAATCTAGTAATTCGAATCATAATTAGAATCATAAGATAAGAGTTAAGACGATTATTTCAGATTGATCGGAACAAGTAGATGTAGCAAATAAATAGAATTGGGTGCTATGTCAATTCCATACAATATAGGGAATTTATATACACATATATGAAGAGAATATTGTAGATTGATCTATATAAAATGAAGCCTCTATTTTTATTCTAGAGTAGAACTTTATAGACTAAGAGATAGATAGTATGGTAAGAAAGAAATAGATGAATCTTTCTTTCTTACCATACTATCGAATTCATAAAATACTGCCGATTATAGTCCGCTCATTTCATTTAAGACGCGAAATTGGAATCCTTTTCATTTCATTTTACTTCGTCCATTTTTGATAAGAACTCAGAAGGAAAGTTTCATTCAAATAAATTTGAAAATTTAATTGAATTAATCATTTTGACTGACTGTTTTTACGTAAATGATAAGTAGAAAAGCGGTAGGAACTAGAATGAATAGTGCAGTCGCAATAAATGCAAGAATATTGACTTCCATAATCTCATCGGTTTTTTTACTTCGCAATAACTCGGGATTTAATCCCATAGAGATGATAAATCTTTCGCCTGTAAATTCAATGAATGAATTACCTCTCGACGATCTTGAATCCGATCAATATCATGAATAACAATATCTGAGCTATCAAATCAATTCGTCGTCGAGACTTGAATAGTATAACATAGGAAGTTCTTTTATCCATACCGAATCCAAATTTGGATTCCTTACCCAATCAATCCAAAATTCCTTTATTTATCATTTGTTTCCCTTCTTTTTTCTATAACCTACCTTACGTCTTCCTTGTACAATCATCTGATGAAGTATTATCAGATTGCCCTTCCACTTCGATTAGTCACATAGTTACAAACCCAAACAAACAAGAAAAGCGAAATGAAAAAAAAAAAAAGAGTTAAGTTCTAAACTCCTTGTGATTTTTTGGAAGACGAAGACAAAGAAGTTTGATAAAGATGAGGCCGGTATAAAAGATCTAATATCACTATTTTAGGGTTTGTTATTTCTTCGATGGGACCCTAAAAAAAAAATGGAAAAATAGGAAAGAAAAAAAGCCCCTTTGTTTTGGAAATTGAATTCTGCCCCCTGACATCCTTTCATAGAAAGGTAGAAATTAATTGATGTATTTATTGGATCCGTCGGGACTGACGGGGCTCGAACCCGCAGCTTCCGCCTTGACAGGGCGGTGCTCTGACCAATTGAACTACAATCCCAGGGAAATAAGGGATCTAGCAGAAAATTTTATTCTTTTTTTATCTTCGTATGGGGTATTTCGGAAGGACAGGGGGGTTATACCATCTCATGGTAGATTGGCGAATTATTGGGCCGAGCTGGATTTGAACCAGCGTAGACATATTGCCAACGAATTTACAGTCCGTCCCCATTAACCGCTCGGGCATCGACCCAGGAAGAATCCACTTTAGGCTTATTGGTAATCCATGATCAACTTCGTTTCGTAGTACCCTACCCCCAGGGGAATTCGAATCCCCGCTGCCTCCTTGAAAGAGAGATGTCCTAAACCACTAGACGATGGGGGCCGACTTGCCCAACCGCCCTCATACTATGATCATAGTATGAACAGTTTTTTGAAATTGTCAATATAATGGAATGGTATGATTAG